AGACTCCTTATTCTTATTTATATTGAATTCTTATTGATGAAATTTCATTTTACAGAATAAACCTAAACTAAAACTGAACTAAATTAGAAAAATTCGAAATGAAGCGAAGTTTACGGAAGTAGTGTACTTGTACTCTAAAGAATAATTAGATGAATGGGACAAATATCCAGACCTTTCTATTCTATATATATTCTATATCTATATAGAGATTCGATATAGATAAAAAAGGATTCTTTTCATGACATAGTTGTAAGTTCCTATAAGATAAAAATCTATTTTTCAATATTCTTTGATTTCGGATTTCAAAGGGACATTCTCAATCATGTAAAAACTCGAAGAAAATAAATAGAGAAAAGCCGGCTATCGGAATCGAACCGATGACCATCGCATTACAAATGCGATGCTCTAACCTCTGAGCTAAGCAGGCTCACCTAAGAGAAATTCTACATGCATAGGGATTCAATAAACTATTGTCATCTTAGCCTTAGCTATTAATTAATATACTTATATTTGCATTCTTAGCGATTCATATTAGCTAGTCATAATGAATATGAATATAGAAAAAATAGAATATATAATTGAAAGGAAATATTCAATACTCATACTTACCATAGAATATAACGATTAATCTATCGATATAGAATTTCGATTTCTTTTTCTCACATCACAATTCTATAGCACAATTCTATAGCATAGAATATTATTAAATATTCGATTTGATTCGATAGATTTTTAGATTAAATAATTTTCGTTTTTGCTTTCAAATGATATTTGAAAGTATTTTTTTCTCTATTTTATTCCATATCATCTATATTTTATATTTCGAAATGGAATTATTTGTTCTAAATAATGAGACATTCTTGCGCTCTGATTCGTAAAGATGGAAGCTCAGACGAAAAAAAGAATCGACCGTTCAAGTATTCCAAATTGCATGGGAAAAACGAGCAGAAGAGAGACATATATACGTGGTATATATCCATATATATTGAATTGCGGATACAGAAATGCTAGAATCGTTTCTGATTGGACCAAATGCGGGTTTCCTATAGAAGATGAAAAAAGATAGTCAAGAAATCAAAGAGGAGAAAAACTGTTTCGAGATAGGAATCAGTATTTAATGAATTCAACGGTTCCAGTAGAAATGAAGAAATGAAATAAAAAGGAGAACGACGTCTCAATAAAAATGAGATCCTAATCTCAAAACAAACCGGGGGATATGGCGAAATTGGTAGACGCTGCGGACTTAATTGGATTGAGCCTTGGTATGGAAACCTACTAAGTGAGAACTTTCAAATTCAGAGAAACCCCGGAATTAATAAAAATGGGCAATCCTGAGCCAAATCCTGTTTTCCAAAAACAAACAAAGGCCCAGAAGGTGAAAAAAGGATAGGTGCAGAGACTCAATGGAAGCTGTTCTAACAAATGGAATTGACTGTGTTGCAAATGGAATTGACTGTGTTGCATTGGTAGAGGAATCCTTCCATTGAAACTTCCGAAAAGCTGAAGGATATACGTATATACATACGTATACGTACTGAAATACTCTATCAAATGATTAATGACGACCTGAATCTGTATTTTTATATGAAAAACGGAAAAATTGTTGTGAATCGATTCCATATTGAAGAAAGAATCGAATATTCATTGATCAAAGCATTCACCACACAGTCTGATAGTTCTTTTGCAGAACTAATTAATCGGGCGAGAATAAAGATAGAGTCCCATTCTACATGTCAATATCGGCAACAATGAAATTTATAGTAAGAGGAAAATCCGTTGACTTTAAAAATCGTGAGGGTTCAAGTCCCTCTATCCCCAAAAAGCCCATTTGACTCCTTAACTATTTATCTTATCCTTTTTTTCGTTAGTAGTTCAAAATTCGTTATCTTTCTCATCCACCCTACTCTTTTACAAATGGATCTGAGATACAAATTTGTCTCTTATGACAAGTCTTGTGATATATGATACATGTACAAATGACCATCTTTGACCAAAGACTCCCCATTTGAACGAGTCACGGTCGATATCATTATTCATACTGAAACTTACAAAGTCTTCCTTTTTTAAAGATCCAAGAAATTCTAGCACCTGGATAAGACTTTGTAATACCCTTTGAATTGACATAGACCTAAGTTATCTAGTAAAATTAGGATGCGGTATCGGGAATGGGAATGGTCGGGATAGCTCAGCTGGTAGAGCAGAGGACTGAAAATCCTCGTGTCACCAGTTCAAATCTGGTTCCTGGCACATGATTAATTTTTCTGAGGCTCTTTTCTACAAATATATATAGTAAATTTTCTACAAATATATATAGTAAATATATATAGTATATATATATATTCATTAATCGTTTAGATCATACTACATACTTTTCTCCATCTCGGTCTTTAGAGAAATACCCCATCTATTTTATAGATGGGTAAAGAGTTTATTATACAAAGTATGTAACAAAAAGAAATTCTATTTTATATTTATATTTTTCTCTCTAGTTCAAAAAGAA